TATCTTTTTTTTTTTTTCTTTGATAAAGGGGTATTTTCATGGGTTTGCCTTGGTATCGTGTTCATACCGTCGTATTGAATGATCCCGGTCGGTTGCTTGCTGTCCATATAATGCATACAGCTCTAGTTTCTGGGTGGGCTGGTTCAATGGCTCTATACGAATTAGCCGTTTTTGATCCCTCTGACCCCGTTCTTGATCCAATGTGGAGACAGGGTATGTTTGTTATACCCTTCATGACTCGTTTAGGAATAACCAATTCATGGGGAGGTTGGAGTATCACAGGAGGAACTGTAACAAATCCGGGTATTTGGAGTTACGAGGGTGTGGCCGGGGCGCATATTGTGTTTTCTGGTTTGTGCTTTTTGGCAGCTATCTGGCATTGGGTGTATTGGGATCTAGAAATATTCCGTGATGAACGTACAGGAAAACCTTCTTTGGATTTGCCCAAGATTTTTGGAATTCATTTATTTCTATCAGGGTTAGCTTGCTTTGGGTTTGGTGCATTTCATGTAACGGGCTTGTATGGTCCTGGAATATGGGTGTCCGATCCTTACGGACTAACTGGAAAAGTACAATCTGTAAGTCCTGCGTGGGGCGTAGAAGGTTTTGATCCTTTTGTTCCGGGAGGCATAGCCTCTCATCATATTGCAGCAGGGACATTGGGCATATTAGCAGGCCTATTTCATCTTAGTGTTCGTCCGCCCCAACGCCTATACAAAGGGTTGCGTATGGGTAATATTGAAACTGTTCTTTCCAGTAGTATCGCTGCTGTCTTTTTTGCGGCTTTTGTTGTTGCCGGAACTATGTGGTATGGTTCGGCAACTACCCCCATCGAATTATTCGGTCCCACCCGTTATCAATGGGATCAGGGATACTTCCAGCAAGAAATCTATCGAAGGGTTGGTGCCGGACTAGCTGAAAATCAGAGTTTATCAGAAGCCTGGTCTAAAATTCCTGAAAAATTAGCTTTTTATGATTACATCGGCAATAATCCCGCAAAGGGGGGATTATTCAGAGCGGGCTCAATGGATAACGGGGACGGAATAGCTGTTGGATGGTTAGGGCACCCTATCTTTAGAGATAAAGAGGGGCGTGAGCTTTTTGTACGTCGTATGCCTACTTTTTTTGAAACATTTCCGGTAGTTTTGGTAGATGGAGACGGAATTGTGAGAGCCGATGTTCCTTTTCGAAGGGCGGAATCGAAGTATAGTGTTGAGCAAGTAGGGGTAACTGTTGAGTTCTATGGTGGCGAACTTAACGGAGTCAGTTATAGTGATCCTGCAACTGTGAAAAAATATGCTAGACGCGCTCAATTAGGTGAAATTTTTGAATTAGATCGTGCTACTTTGAAATCTGATGGTGTTTTTCGTAGTAGTCCGAGGGGTTGGTTCACTTTTGGGCATGCTTCGTTTGCTTTGCTCTTCTTTTTCGGACACATTTGGCATGGTGCTAGAACCTTGTTCAGAGATGTTTTTGCGGGGATTGATCCAGATTTGGATGCTCAAGTAGAATTTGGAGCATTCCAAAAACTTGGGGATCCAACTACAAGGAGACAGGTAATCTGATAAACATTGATCTGATATGGTATCTTTCGCTTCTATTGGATTTTTTTTGATTTCACTTTCTACATAGATTACCAGATAAATTTTGCTGGATTTAAATCGCCCTTTTCTTTGACTCTTGTCTTTATCTGGGAGATGCTCCCAAATGAACAGGTGTGGAAGCTATAATTGTAAACCACGATCGAATTTATGGAAGCATTGGTTTATACATTCCTCTTAGTCTCGACTCTAGGAATCATTTTTTTCGCTATCTTTTTTCGAGAACCGCCTAAGGTTCCGACTAAAAAATGATTTTTGATTATCTCAATTATAGTTAAAGTATAATGTTACTTTAGAAATACTAATGAATTAATGCATTAAAGTCAAGTAATGAGCCGCCCAACACGGGCGGCTCATTACTTGACTTTAATTAGTCCCCATGTTCTTCAAATGGATCTCTTAGTTGTTGAGAGGGTTGCCCAAAAGCGGTATATAAGGCGTACCCGGTAAAACTTACAAGTAAACCAGATATAAAGATGGCGACTAGGGTTGCTATTTCCATTATTATAAAATTTCAAGACCACAATGGATCTATAATAAGATCGGTTATTTACAACGGTATGATTTACAAAGTCAATAAAATTCAATCAATGCAATAGGATTTATGGCTACACAAACCGTTGAGAATAATTCGAGATCTGGTCCAAGACCAAGACAGACTGGTCTAGGAAGTTTATTGAAACCGTTGAATTCGGAATATGGTAAAGTAGCGCCCGGATGGGGAACTACCCCGTTGATGGGTGTCGCAATGGCTCTCTTCGCGGTATTCCTATCTATTATTTTGGAGATTTATAACTCTTCCGTTTTACTGGATGGAATTTCAATGAATTAGGTTCATAGGAATTGCGAAGTACTGTCTTTTCAATCCAAAGTGAATCACTTAGGACTAGGATTTTTAGGTCATTCCGGCAGTTTGACCGTGAAATTCCTTTGTTTCGGTATTTCCGGAATATGAGTGTGTGACTTGTTATAATTGATCCTATTGATAGTACAGAGAATGGGTCTGTCATCTTGAGAGAGATGGGTTTTGCCTCGTCGGATATTCATTCTAGTATCTGGAGCACGGAATATATGGAATGAAATAGATCAAGAAAAGAAATATTTAAACTATGATTCATACCTACTATTCAGTCAGACCTCGCGACCGGACTCAAAAAATTTCAAAGATTTATTTTCTAATTATTCTTAAATTTTTTGTTTGCTTATTTTGACCAACGGACAAATGTTTCTATGGATTTAGAGTCATTTCATCTATTCATTGAATAAGTGATGATCAAAAGGTT